GCGGGGCATATATACTTTATTTATCGACTCTACTTAAATTTTTTTCTTTAATTTATTTAGTTAGTATAACTCTAACTATTACGCTTAGACAAATTCTCTTGTTTTCACCTAGGATTCTTGCTAAAAAAGGCGACTTCCAAATAACAAAATAAGAATTCTATATTTCTTTTTTCTTTAAAAATTTCGAACTTCGTATTATTTGCAATTTTTTTATAGAAAAATAATAGATTTCTTTTTTTTTTTTATTTTTTATCAGGAGTTCTTTTTGGCGTTTTTTTTCTTAGTGATTTTGAATATAACATCAAATAGAAGATAATGGATCGGTATTTCAATCTCCGGATTTCAAATATCTTAATCTTAGTGTTGTTATATTCCGTTTATTAGATTAAAAAAATAAAATCTGGTTGGGTTTTTCTCTTTATTGAATACAGAAAAAGAAAAGCATTGCCTTTTTGTTGTTCTTCGCTAGGTGTAGGTAAGGTATACGAAGAAAAGGCTTAAGTTTCATTGTTGACAATGAAACTTACCAAAGAGATTCGTTTGTTTTTCAACAAACTTCGGTTTGTCCACAAATCCATCAGGTTATTCCCTAGGTATACGTCAATTATTCTTTGGAGTTTTTGACCAGGCTCATGTTATGATTTTTACTTATTAAATTCATTAAAGTTAGGTAGACCAAAGACAAGTAGTATCAAGAACTTAAACTTTACCCCTTGATCGAGGATAGGAAATTTTATATAGAATTTTCCTCCGAAGATTAATCACGAAAGGTTGATTCGTTTATCCACGATTGGATAAATATTTATTCGATCCATCCATTCAAATCAAACAAATCAAATTTGTTTTTCTTTAGGTTTTCTATTCTTCTTTAAATTCAAATGATTCTCGTGAGTGATTTTTGTGGAATCATTTGGTTTGGATGAACCCACCGGTCAGTTACAAGCAACAAACAAGAATGAAGAAATTCAAATTATACAATTTTGTATTTCCAATTTGCATTTTATAGGGCTCTAGGGCTATACGGACTCGAACCGTAGACCTTCTCGGTAAAACAGACCAAACTTATTATTATCAAAATGATCTGAACTGTTTCAAAGACCCAACATGCATTTTTTTTGCATTGGGCTCTTTCATTAACTGATAGAAATATCAGCCAATCCGCCATATTTTTTCTTAACATAAAAATAAGATTAGGAGATGGCTCCACGTGCTCTGATTCATTATTTTGGATTCTGATCCAGGAGCACTACCAAAGTGTTTCAAAGGTGGGATTATCTTGACGTAGGTTTGCCTTTGGCCTAGATCATTGTTAGTTAAATGAAGTCTCTATCGTTCGGCTTAAAAAATAAAATACGAAACTTCATACACCTTAAAGTTCATAGGACGAAAAGAGATTTGTTGAGGGCCTTGTACTCATTATGCCTAGCATTGAATGTACTGGTATTCACCTTATCAATATCTCAAATCAATGGTGGGATCTGCTTGGTACCTAAAAGGGGCACCCAAATCAGACCAAACCCTTTGTTTGTCAGGCTATTGTTCCCCAAAAGTTATGGAGTAAGACATTGATTTCTCAATAAGATCCAATTTTTTGATTGTATGACGGACTCCTTTGAAAATCATTGGCGCGCGTGTAAACGAGGTGCTCTACCAACTGAGCTATAGCCCTTACTTAATGCTTGTAATGCCTATTTTATCATGTATATAATTTCTTGTCAAGATCAATATTCTATAATTGAACATCCCAATTTTTGGAGTGGTCTTGCTTAGATTAGTATTGCTTAGAAGTAATATGATATTTATAATCCATCGACGGGATGGGTTCCATTTGGTTTTCTTTCAGATGAGAAATGGCCTACTTAACTCAGCGGTTAGAGTATCGCTTTCATACGGCGGGAGTCATTGGTTCAAATCCAATAGTAGGTAGAACTTATTAGATACCGGAGTCAATGGTATCTAATAAGTTTTTTGCCCCATTTATTTCTTTTTTTTTTTAATTGCGTTCGATCCAAATTGGATTCTGCTTGCTTGGATTCACTCGACAGAATCCAATCAAAATAGGGTTTCGAAACAGCACTTTTTTAATTATTCGAAAGCCCCAACCAGTTATGAAATCGCATTGACAGCTTCGACTCTTGTCCTAGCTCGTCGTAGAGCTAGATTTGCCTCAATTATTTGTCTCTTTCCTTCCGCTTTTCTCAAATTATCTTCTGCTATTTCAAGAGTTTGCAGAGCTTCTTTTGGATCAATATCACTCCCCTTTTCCGCATCGTTTACTAAAACAGTGATCTCATTATTGCCTATTCTAGCAAAACCACCCATTAGAGCCATCGTTAACCATTGGTCCTTAAGACGTATTCTCAAAATCCCTATATCTACAGCTGTAGCAATAGGGGCATGGTTTGGTAATACACCAACTTGACCACTATTCGTAGATAAAATGATTTCTTTCACTTCTGAATCCCAAACAATTCGATTAGGGGTCAGTACACAAAGATTT